AATCTTGAATTGAGTCGAGTTCAAATGACACACCGATGTAACTGAGTCTGTTTGTAATCCAGGTAAGCTAGGAACATGAATCACAAGGATTTGAATTCAAAAAAATCGGGCAGGCTTTGCATCATATGTTTATTCTTTATTTTATGTTTATTCTTTTCATATTCCTATTAAGTAATGGAAATTAGTTACTTAGAAAAACCTTATGTCCCATATTGAATTTTTAACGATGCATTTTAAATCGAAATGCGAAAGAACCTATATTTCCTATCTTTTATTTTATTCCCTATTCTTTTCTTTAAATTCCATTTTAATTCAATGAGATAGTCCAATTATCTCTGTAGATCTCTGAATTTCTAAACAAGAGGGAGTTCTTGGTACTATAATTGAATTCAATTAAGGAGATTAACTTTCTTTCTTAAGACTGGGTTAGGGTACAATAAAAAAGGAGTAAGGACTTAATTTATACTTGTTTGACTGTGTACCTAGACAAGAGAGCCAGCATCCCTCCCCCCCCCCAAAAAAAAAAATAACTCTCTTTCAATTTCGGATTTTTCGTTTTCATAGAATTTGGGAAGTAAATAGAAGTTAATCAGCAACGGAAGGTATTAAGTTCCATATTTTGGTCTGTTAGAATCTTAGTAATAAACACTCAAGTTCCATATGGAATTGATTTATTTGAACTTCATTTTTAGGTATTTCATCTTTGACTCTAATGACTAATTGTAAATTTATGTTGTAAATCTATGTAAGGCTTGAGACAGGATTGGTTTATACATTTTACTTTTTCCTTTATGATAAGATTATAGAAAGATTACAGAATCTCAAGTCAAATAAAATACGAAAATACATATATAACAAAAGGAAATGTATATCCCATATATTGTTATTACTCTATTTCAGTGATAGTAGTTTTTCTTTGTGAAAAGATTTGTGATCTTTTAAATTTTTAAATTGAAATATTTAACATAGAATATCTAGAAAAGTGACAAGTGGTCAGTCTATCTGATAGATCGGAAAACTCCCTACTATTTAATTTATTTAATTGATAAAATTAGAATCGAAAGAATAAGAACTTTAATCTTCCCCTACATCAGTCTTTTTTATTCATCTCATGAGAAAAAAGAATTCTAAATTAATTAATATTAATAAAATCAAACTAGAAAATCTTGCATTTATAAAAATAAAAATAGGGGTTGAAGTTGAATTCTTGCTAAACTTCTTCAGAAAAATATCTATCTATATAGAAAACAAGTCAAGTATAGATTACTATGTACCAACTGAACCAATGATTATTCATGATTCTATAATTGAATCAATTCCATACCGGTTCAAAATTAGAAAAATGTTATGGTAAAACTTCGGTTGAAACGATGTGGTAGAAAGCAACGTGCGACTTGAAGAACACGATCCGTTGTGGATTCTTACATCCACCATTTTTTTTATATAGGAATGAAGGTGCTCTTGGCTCGACATCGTTTGTTCTGTTCTACTAGAACCTCTCTTTTTTTGTTGGGTTGTAATGGAAATAGGTCATGATGGAGCTCGAGTAGAAAGGATTGATTCATTTCTCAGGGACACGGATCTAGGGTTAATGCCAATGAATAAATTGGAACAACTTCGTAAATATATCTTCGATATAGAAATCGAAAGGTTTCCAAATTTCCAAAAAACAATTTATTGGAATTGAGAAAACTCTTTCGATACAAAGTGTATTACGTGGGAATCAATCGTTTGTATGATTCTTTGATAGAAAGAAATCACAAAAAAAGGTATGTTGCTGCCATTTTGAAAGGATTAAGAATCACCGAAGTTATGTCTAAACCCAATGATTAAAAACAAAGAAAAGATAAAGGATCCCAGAACAAGGAAATAACCTTTCAATTGTCTCAATAACTGGACCAGAATAAAAAATCCAAATAGATTTTAAACGAGACAAACAAAACAAAAAGGAAAGAGGTTTAAAGACCACTCAGTAAATGAAATGCCTAAAGATTTTCTTTTGAGCTATTTGAAAGTTATCTAACTTGAGTTATGAGTACGAATGATTTTTTATTTGTTTTTAGGAAGGAAGAAAAAAAGGACTTAAATCATAATCTAATTGATTTGGTCACTTTATAGACCTATTTGCTGTTGTAATTCTATAACAGAAATAGAACTTCGAATCATTTTTTCTTGAGCCGTACGAGGATAAAACTTCCTATACGTTTCTAAGGGGGGTATTATTCATTTATATCTATCCCAATGAGCCGTCTATCGAATCGTTGCAATTGATGTTCGATCCCGAAGAGAAGGAAGAGAGCTTCGGAAAGTGGGTTTTTATGATCCGATAAAGAATCAAACTTATTTAAATGTTCCTGCTATTCTATATTTCCTTGAAAAGGGTGCTCAACCTACCGAAACTGTTCAGGATATTTTAAAGAAGGCGGAGGTTTTTAAGTTTTCGCCCTAATTAAACGAAATTGAATTAAGAAAATACAGGCGTGATAACTCGTATATAGTT